TTCCTCCTAGACAATAAAATATGTTAACATGAGGAGGAACGTATTTACTAGTTATATCATCTGCAATCGCCTGAATCTCGAGGCGTTCTTCGAACCAATCATAGACTTTATTGAGATAGGTAAACCAAGAGGACTCCCCCCCTGAGAACCGTATATGAGAATTTCATCTCGTACAGCTCAAACAAAAACACCCAAATAATAGCTGAAACGGATATGGAATAGAAAGTTTGAAACTTCTTAATCTTTTCATTCAATTTTATCTGAAGACACAAAAGAGTAAAAATCCGAAAGCTCTTTTTTGTAGTTGTAATTATAATGCCAAAAAATCAAGTCGGCGCATTCGTCTTTATGTTGATCGTTACAGGCCTCTTGAATCTTCTATTTACCTACTTATTTCTTTTTCTTTGCTTTGATTTGTTATTTGTATGGAATGTGGCTTTATTCTTGTTTTCTTTATTTTTGATAGGAATTCTCTTGTTAAGACCCTATGAATCAATTGAAACTTCAGATTCATACCAGAACCGCGATGATTCAATAAAACCTTCAAACTAAGTCCAAAGATTCTTTGAGTAAGAACCATTGGATCATCACTTATTCAATGAATAGAATAGATATAATAAATAAAAATACAAAGAAAAGAAAGGTTTGTCCTTTGATCAAAATAAGCATAAACTAAATGAGAGTTTGAAAGAAGAAAAAATCTTTCGATTTATAAATAATATAACTCTTTCTTTGAAATTTTTTTTTGAGTCCGGCCGCGAGGTTTGAATATTAAGTATGAATCATAGTTCGAATACTTCGTGATCCATTTCATATATTCCGTGCTCCAGATACTAGAATGGCTATCCGACGGGATAAAACTATCTCGATCAAGATGACAGACCCATTTTCTGTACTATCAATAGGATCAATTATAACAAGTCGCACACTCATATTCCGGAAATACAGAAACAAATAAATTTCGCGGTCGAACTACCAAAATAGAATGGGCTAAAAAAAAGCCGAGAACTAAAAGTTTCACTTTTTGTATTGAAAAGCGAGGCTTCGTGGTTCTTGTGAATCTAATTCAGTGAAATTCCATCCAGTAAAACGGAAGAATTATAAATCTCCAAAATAATAGATAAGAATATCGCAAATAAAGCCATTGCGACACCCATCAAAGGAGTCGTTCCCCATCCAGGGGCTACTTTACCATATTCCGAATTCAATGGTTTCAAAAAATCCCCTACAACAGTTCGTCTTGGACCAGATCTAGAACTACCCTCAACGGTTTGTGTAGCCATAAATCTTATTTTTTATTCAGTGAGATCTGTTGACTTTGTATATCATTCCGCTGTAAATAAACGATCTTATCATAGATCCATTGTGATCTTGAAATTATATAATAATGGAAACAGCAACCTTAGTCGCCATCTCTATATCTGGTTTACTTGTAAGTTTTACTGGGTACGCCTTATATACTGCCTTTGGGCAACCCTCTCAACAATTAAGAGATCCATTCGAGGAACACGGGGACTAATTGAAGTAATGAGCCTCCCAATATTGGGAGGCTCATTACTTCAATTGAGATAATGAAAAATCATTTCATTTTTTTAGTTGGAACTTTAGGCGGTTCTCGAAAAAATATAGCGAAAAAAATTATCCCTAGAGTAGATACTAAGAGGAATGTATAAACCAATGCTTCCATAAATTCGATCGTGGTTTACAATTATAGCTTCCGTACCTGTTTATTTGGAATCATCTCCCGAATAAAATAAAGAAAGAACAAGAATCAAAGAAAAGGCAGCGATTTTAACCAAGATTTTTCCAGCAGCCTATGTCAAATCACAAACAGAAAATAGAAGCGAAAAATAAGAAAGCAATCTTGCATCAGACTACTTGTCTTCTTGTAGTTGGATCTCCAAGTTTTTGGAATGCTCCAAATTCCACTTGAGCATCCAAATCTGGATCAATACCGGCAAAAACATCTCTGAACAGGGTTCTAGCACCATGCCAAATGTGTCCGAAGAAGAAAAGCAAAGCAAACGAAGCATGCCCAAAAGTAAACCAACCCCTTGGACTGCTACGAAAAACACCATCGGATTTCAAAGTAGCACGATCTAATTCAAAAATTTCACCCAATTGAGCACGTCTAGCATATTTTTTCACAGTAGCAGGATCACTATAACTCACTCCATTGAGTTCGCCACCATAGAACTCAACAGTTACACCTACTTGTTCGACACTATACTTTGATTCTGCCCTTCTAAAAGGGACATCCGCTCTAACAATTCCGTCTCCGTCTACCAAAACAACCGGAAATGTTTCAAAAAAAGTAGGCATACGACGTACAAAAAGTTCACGCCCTTCTTTATCTCTAAAGATAGGGTGTCCTAACCACCCAACGGCTATTCCATCCCCGTTGTCCATTGAACCCGCTCTGAATAATCCTCCTTTTGCCGGATTATTGCCAATGTAATCATAAAAAGCTAATTTTTCAGGAATTTTAGACCAAGCTTCTGATAAACTTTGATTTTCGGCTAACCCAGCACTAACCCTTCGATATATTTCTTGCTGGAAGTATCCTTGATCCCATTGATAACGAGTAGGACCAAATAATTCGATGGGGGTAGTTGCTGAACCATACCACATAGTTCCAGCAACAACAAAAGCTGCAAAAAAGACAGCAGCTATACTACTGGAAAGGACGGTTTCAATATTTCCCATACGTAATCCTTTGTATAAACGTTGGGGTGGACGGACACTAAGATGGAATAAGCCCGCTAATATGCCCAATGTTCCTGCTGCAATATGATGAGAGGCTATTCCTCCCGGAACAAAAGGATCAAAACCTTCCACGCCCCACGCTGGATTTACAGGTTGTACCTTGCCAGTTAGTCCATAAGGGTCGGACACCCATATTCCAGGACCATACAATCCTGTTACATGAAATGCGCCAAAGCCAAAGCAAGCCACTCCTGAGAGAAATAAATGAATTCCAAAAATCTTGGGCAAATCCAAAGAAGGTTTTCCTGTGCGCTCATCACAAAAAATTTCTAGATCCCAATATACCCAATGCCAGATAGCTGCCAAGAAGCACAAGCCAGAAAACACAATATGTGCTCCGGCCACACCTTCGTAACTCCAAATACCCGGATTTGTTATAGTCCCCCCTGTAATACTCCAACCGCCCCATGAATTGGTTATTCCTAAACGAGTCATGAAGGGTATAACGAACATACCTTGTCTCCACATTGGATCAAGAACGGGATCGGAGGGATCAAAAACGGCTAATTCATATAGAGCCATTGAACCGGCCCAACCAGCAACCAGAGCCGTATGCATTATATGAACAGAAAGCAAGCGACCGGGATCATTCAATACGACAGTATGAACACGATACCAAGGCAAACCCATGGAAATACCCCTTTATCAACGAAAAATAGACACTATGTAACTTTATTGCATTGGAATACCTCCCCTTTTCGGTGGATTCTTTCGGAGAAAGGATTAATATTTGTTCTATTCCATTAGTAATAAGGGAAGAATTCGGCTCAGAAGAAAAAAGAGAAGCAGATCTATTCTATACCCGATAAGTATCAATACGCAATGGGGGTTGATCCTATTTTTTATGAATGAATGCATCCCTATTTGTTCATCATTCAAAGGACCTATTCGTAAGAATTCTCTTTCATTCGTTCCGTCTTTCTTTATTTTATGGCCTTATTCTATCTATGTATAAAATATGATAGTATAAAATCTGATAAAGGCCAATATTATTAAGACCATTATTACGCTTCCACATCAAAGTGAAATATAGTATTTAAGTCTTTTTCCTTCCTTTAATGCCTATTGGTGTTCCAAGAGTTCCTTTTCGAAATCCGGGGGAGGAAGATGCAGTTTGGGTTGACGTATAGTGCGACTTGTCAAATATATTGGGTCATATGGGATTCCCCCGTTCTCTCGCCCGATCGAGATATCCTCTGTTTCGCCCAAAAAAGATTGATTGAATTATCAAAAATTTGTAGCGTGAAGTGTAATGAAGTGCAATTAGAGATCCATTTCATTTTTTTGGGGGGGTATCCAGATTAATATTTTCAATTAGAATGATTTATGGTTGGCTTGGTTGGACCGATAAAATGAAGTATACAGGCTCCGTTTAGAAAAAACCCAATTGGTAATATATTTATGATTACCACCTATATCATAATCATAAATTTTTTTTTTCTTTTTAAATTATAAATATAAATAAGAGCGATTTCAAACTGTTAATCAATCGAATAATATGAGAAATACGTTGAATATTTGGCGGAAAACATGAAAGAAAAGGGAATTAAATTAAAATAAAAAAGTAAATGAAATCATAGCAAAAAGACGTGGTATTGGGTCATTTGTCCTATATGCGCAAATCAAAATCGGGCAGATCTTTACTCGGAGTAGAGCATAAACCTAAAAAAATTGAATAAAAAATTGACGAAACCCATTCAGGAACAAGAAAATGACATCGTGATTTGGATTGAATCCCAATGAAAAAAAAATAGATCAATGAAAAGTTTGTGCGATAAGTTTAGCGAATTTTTTCTATATTATAGGTATAGGAAAACGGGCCAAAACTCATCTTTCTTTAATTTAATTTTGAATTTCATTTTATTTAAAAAATGTAAGAAAAAGCCCCTTCATTAGAAATTAGAAGTTAGAAAGGGCCCACTAGGAAAAACGAAGGATGGCTGGAATCTACACATTGATTTTTTTTCGCAATCTTTGTTGAACCGTATGCATCAAAAGGTGCCTGTACGGCTACTAAGGGATACAGTTTTATCCTAATCAACCGACTTTATCGAGAAAGATTACTTTTTTTAGGCCAAGAGGTTGATAGCGAGATCTCGAATCAACTTATTGGTCTTATGGTATATCTCAGTATAGAGAATGATGCCAAAGATCTGTATTTGTTTATAAACTCTCCTGGCGGATGGGTAATACCCGGAGTAGCTATTTATGATACTATGCAATTTGTGCAACCAGATGTGCATACAATATGCATGGGATTGGCTGCTTCAATGGGATCTTTTCTCCTGGCCGGAGGAGAAATTACCAAACGTCTAGCATTCCCTCACGCTCGGCGCCAATGAGTTTTTTTTATTTGATGGAAAGAAAAAAGAAGACTATGCCTTCGCCATATGAAATATGAATTAGTAAGTAATAATAGCATGGCACTTCGAATTCGATATGAAATTTTTTTTTATTTCTTTTTTTTTTTCAAAATAAAATATTAGATTATGTATCGAAAGAGTAGTATGAGAGAAAGGGCATTTCCAATTTTATCTTAGCTGTCGTGGGCCCATCTCAGCGTCACAAACTTTTTTTTCTTTTCGCACCAGAGGCTATTAACAATATTTATGTTATAAATATGTTATAAAAGAGTACAAAAAAAAAGACTATTTTTTTCTTTCTTTTTTTTCAAAAAAAAAAAAAAGAAACTTTGGGATTGCTGAATCACAGACGAAATAAATATATAAAGCAACGGGGCCATCATAGTATTTTTTAACTTTTCCGAAAAAAAAGAAGGGTGGTAATTGGATTATTTATTGATCTGGGTCTAATAGACCTTATATTTTCTCTTTTTTCTTTCATCGAAAAAAGAGAATTCCATTGTAAAGCCGTATGCAATGCGCAAAAAATGCCTGTACGGTTGTTCAATTCTATCTTTTTTTCTTATTATTCTTTAGCTATTCTTCTCGCCTCATTATGTGAGTTAGAAGAACCTTTTTTTATGTTATATCATCAGGGTAATGATCCATCAACCTGCTAGTTCTTTTTATGAGGCACAAACGGGAGAATTTATCCTGGAAGCGGAAGAACTACTGAAACTTCGCGAAAGCATCACAAGGGTTTATGTACAAAGAACGGGCAAGCCCTTATGGGTTGTATCCGAAGACATGGAAAGAGATGTTTTTATGTCAGCAACAGAAGCCCAAGCTCATGGAATTGTGGATCTTGTAGCGGTTAAATAACAAATAGCAATAGCAACGATTTAACACCAATCCACAATTTAATTAAGATTGATTTAATCCCTCTTATTCCTTTCCTTCTTAACTTAAGGGGTTAATATTTTATTAATCTATATAAATTAAATAGAAAAAGAAGTAATTCATAATCATCTGGTTAGGATCGATCTAAACCAGTCTATTATGTATATGATTCAGCATGCCAACTATTAAACAACTTATTAGAAATGCAAGACAGCCAATTAGAAATGTCACGAAATCCCCTGCTCTTCGGGGATGTCCTCAGCGCCGAGGAACATGTACTAGGGTGTATGTGCGACTTGTTCAGATCATGGGCTGAGAAAAAAGAAACAATTTTTTCAGTATCAACGATCAGTACCAGTGAATAGAATGGGGTTCTTCCGTTGACTATCTAAAAAAGATAGATCTACCATATCCTTCTATTGTGTATGAAATTTATGGTTTCCATTGGCGCAAATCCAATCTTGGAATTTAAGATGAGAAAAAATTCCCCATTGGTAGCAAATGCTTATCCATTAAGCGGGGAAAATCCTATTTTAAAAGCAAAAAGATTAGGCTTCGACTCTTGCAAAGAACGGACTAACAGGGTCAGCTACCCAATTAATCCTCATACTTACATACCGTTACTGTATAAGATAGATCTCGTTGTGAAAGATCTATTACTGGAAAATTTATGAGTAGAGCCGAATAGTGTGAACTGTACAAGTTAGCAATTAAATGAAGGAACGAGCTCCGGTGTATAGAGAGGACCTCACCGTTTAAGAAGTAACCATAGAAACGATGGAACCCACTATTTATTTATCCATTTCTATTTACTCCTTTATTTTAGTTAATATGCTTTTTTTGATACCTAGTATCAATACAATTTCTTATTTCAAGGCGAAATGAAATGCCTAGAAAAAAGGAAAAATCGTGGTCGGGACGGTTATAGTAGCAAAAGCCATTGGAATTTTTATTTTATACATTGGAAGAATCCGTTTTGTTATTAATAGACTAGAAAAGAATAACTGAAAGAAAGAATTAGTTATTCATCAAAATTTCTTTTATTCAATGACCAGAATTAAACGGGGATATATAGCTCGGAGACGTCGAACAAAAATTCGTTTATTTGCATCAAGCTTTCGAGGGGCTCATTCAAGACTTACTCGAACTATTACTCAACAAAGAATAAGAGCTTTGGTTTCGGCTCATCGGGATAGAGATAGGAAAAAAAGAGATTTTCGTCGTTTGTGGATCACTCGAATAAATGCAGTAATTCGCGGAATGGGGGTATCCTATAGTTATAGTAGATTAATACACAATCTGTACAAGAAACAGTTGCTTCTTAATCGTAAAATACTTGCACAAATAGCTATCTCAAATAGGAATTGTTTTTATATGATTTCCAACGAGATTATAAAATAAGGAGATCGTAAGGAATCCACCGAAATGCTTTAAATGAAATGGGGTTCCCTCGAGAATGAACTCGGGGAAGGTAGAGTAGAAATTAATATGATAAAAAAATTCTGATAAGGTCATCAAAACAAGATGAGCGAAGACGCTCAATAAAAAAAAATTTCTTTTTCTTCCCCAACCGGATTCGATTCTTTTATTTATTTATTTTTTCTTACGACACGACAATTTTGATTATCAGATTTTTTGAATAAAGCATCAGTCTACGTTTGATAATTTTGAGTCAATTGAAGGATAAGCCTATTTATTTCTGGTTCTAAGAGCAGTAGTTCTAGCGGTCGACTCGCTTCTTTCAAATTGTTTCTCATTATTAAGAAAGGGTAACGAAGATAAAATACGAGCTTGTTTTATAGCAATAGTAATTAATCGTTGTTGTTTTAAGGTCAGTCTATTTACTCGCCTAGATAATATTTTTCCTTGTTCACTAATAAATCGACTAATTAAACTCATGTTTCTATAATCAATTCGATCCCCCGATTGGATCGGGGGCAAACGCCTACGAAAAGATCGCTTGGATTTAAGAAAGAGTCGCTTGGATTTATCCATGGTTTCTTTATTCCTTATTTCTAAAAAGAATCCTATCCTTATCTCTATTTCTAAAATCCTATTTTGATCGGATCAAATTCAAATTATAGAATTAATATAATAAATAGGATTTGGTTTGTTTATTTTATTATTATTGTTTATTTTATTTTATTATTATTTATTATTTAATATTATTATTTAAATATATATAAATTCAAATTGAATATATATATAAATGTATAAATGTAATTAAATATATATAAATGTAATAATAAATATATGTAATATAAATATATGTAATAATATTAATAATATAATAATATAGAATAATAATATAAATATATATATATAAATAAAATATGCGTTATATATATAACTAATTATATACTTAATATATTATATACCTAATGTCATATTTTGATATTCTCGGGAAGGGGTGACATACGAACACTTGATTCGATTTATTTCTTTATCTCCCCGTGAATTGTATGTTTGTAACAATAGGGACAGAATTTCTTCAATTCCAATCGACTAGGCGTATTGTGTCGATTTTTTTGAGTAATATACCTGGAAATGCCCGTTGATTCCTTATTAACGCCGTTTCGAACACAACTGGTACATTCCAAAATAATCGTTACTCGGATATCTTTACTCTTGGCCATGAACCTCCTTTGAGTTTTTAATTCACCGAACTCTTCTATTTTCCGATCAAAAGTGAAGAAGAAAGGAATGAAAAAAAAAAAGAAATAAATAAAAGTTGCTAACTCAAAACCAAATCCTGAAAGATTTCGTTGCAATCAATTGCAATCAATATAGTAAATCAATATAGATTTATAGTAATAGTAAATAATAAGAATAAGTAATACAATGATTTCTAACTCTATTTAGAATCACAGTACGGTATTTTCTTTAAGTATCTTGTAGGATACTGTTGTTCCAGCCACATTTCTCTTTTCGCTCTACTAGTAATTTAATTGGAGCTTGAACCCGAGTTTCGGTGAGGTTGAATCCACTTTTTTCGTTCTACCCTCCTTATTTATTTTATCTAATTCTTATATAATTCTAAAAAAAAAACTAAAAAAAAAAGGGGGCGAGAGAGTAGTCACAGATATTTGATTGTATCTCGATCTAATCTTTTTCGCCCCGTCCCGCGGCAATAACTAGAATTAAAAAAAAGGGAATGTTAACGCATCCGGGAAGAAACGATTGATCTCTATCAATAAACCCGCTAAAGAACCGAACCAGAGAGTACTTAGTACCGGTGCTACGGAAAGATATGTTTTTAGATCTCGCATTTTAAATCCTCCTTCTTTATCGTATTACATTATGGTAATACATATATAATCACATGTATGTGTGGTTAAAGACCACTTGTATTTGTATATTTTATTTGTACCCGGAATTCCTAATTCAAAATTCAAATTTAAATGTACAATGATTCGATAGATAAGATTTTCCTTTTCTTAAAACAGCAAAATAGGTCCCTTTCCGCCTGAGAATTCCCGCCAAAAATATTCATTTATTATTCATTATATGGTTGTTATATGATATGAGACCAAAAAGAGGAAATGGAAAGATAATTTTTGTATATCAATAGATGAAATAAGGGTGTGGAAAACAAGACAGGGATTCTCTACAATGACATTGTAGGCCAATTGAAAGGGGTGTAGCGCAGCTTGGTAGCGCGTTTGTTTTGGGTACAAAATGTCACAGGTTCAAATCCTGTCATCCCTACCTATTACTTCTCCTTTGAGCAGTAAGGAGGGAGCCATTTTAGTTTTAGATTGATTAAAATGAAGCATACATAATCTACCATTTTCTCATATTATATATGATATATGATAGTATAGGTGTGCACGATGTATTGGGGTTATAAAATAAAAGAATCCTCTTTTTTACAGGCTTATTTATTATGATAAGAAAGCGCTCTTAGTTCAGTTCGGTAGAACGTGGGTCTCCAAAACCCAATGTCGTAGGTTCAAATCCTACAGAGCGTGATTCCGCTCTTGTTAGGTCGA